TTTCTACCTCTTATTATAGTGTGTGCTTCCGGAGGGGCACGCATGCAAGAAGGAAGTTTGAGCTTGATGCAAATGGCTAAAATATCTGCTGCTTTATATGATTATCAATCAAATAAAAAGTTATTCTATGTACCAATCCTTACATCTCCTACTACCGGCGGGGTGACAGCTAGTTTTGGTATGTTGGGGGATATCATTATTGCCGAACCCCATGCCTACATTGCCTTTGCGGGTAAAAGAGTAATTGAACAAACATTAAATAAAACAGTACCCGAAGGTTCACAAGCGGCTGAGTATTTATTCCAGAAGGGCTTATTCGATCTAATCGTACCACGTAATCCTTTAAAAAGCGTTCTGAGTGAGTTATTTCAACTCCACACTTTCTTTCCTTTGAATCAAAATTAGAACATGAAGTTGAATTATTTTGAGCAAACAAGTAATTAGTTTATCGGAATAATAGAATTTTATCTTTCTATACCTTACGATAATCCTATTTTGACTAAGAATCCCTGCTGGATGGGATTCTAACAAACCCTTTAATATATAAAACTAAATAAATAGAATCTAATTCATTTTTAAGAAACTTTTTGCTTAGTAAATTAAATTTGAAGACAAGAGAAAAAAATGAATCAAATAATATCTGATCCATATCCTTTCAAATCTTTCATGTAGAGGGATGAAAAACTACATTATATACTCATTTAGAATTAGAATAGATTAGACAGATATTAAGTAATAATAATTCCAATTTAGAATTATCAAATTATACTTATAATAAGATATAAGATATCTTTATATATAATATCTTTATATTCTATAAATATAAAATCTAAATAATAATAACAGGTACAAATAGTAAAGCGAGGTACCCATTCTATGACAACTCTTAACTTTCCCTCTGTTTTGGTCCCTTTAGTAGGCCTAGTATTTCCGGCAATCGCAATGGCTTCTTTATTTCTTCATGTTCAAAAAAACAAGATTGTTTAGAGCCGAGGGCACAAAATCTCATTTTTAAACTGACGCTTGTATCATAACACAGATATCCTTTTAGCAAAATATGGTATAAGCGTCTTCCGACGAAAATCTCCCAAAATGCTATATTCTAGCTATTTTCAAATAGACCCGAATTGGCGGACGGCTGAATTGTAAAGTTGGTCTATCTATATGCATGTGGCTATCTTTAGTGAGATCATACGAAGGGTATGTTATTAGTTTAGATCTAACCAATTTAATGAATTACTCCTAAAGGTTCACATCAAACTAGTGCTAGTTGATGCGAGTTACTTCGGAAACAAAAGGACTAAAGTAAAATTCATTTGGGGTATTCTCTCAATTCCAAAAAAAAGCAACTGGATCAAGTATGAGTTGTCGATCAGAACATATATGGATAGAACCTATAACAGGGGCTCGAAAAACAAGTAATTTCTGCTGGGCTGTTATCCTTTTTTTAGGTTCATTAGGATTCTTGTTGGTTGGAACCTCGAGTTATCTTGGTAGAAATTTGATATCTTTATTTCCGTCTCAGGAAATCGTTTTTTTTCCACAAGGAATTGTGATGTCTTTCTATGGGATCGCGGGTCTTTTTATTAGCTCTTATTTGTGGTGCACAATTTCGTGGAATGTAGGTAGTGGTTATGATCGATTTGATAGAAAAGACGGAATAGTGTGTATTTTTCGTTGGGGATTTCCTGGAAAAAATCGTCGGGTCTTCCTCCGATTTCTTATAAAAGATATTCAGTCCGTCAGAGTAGAAGTTAAAGAGGGTATTTATGCTCGTCGTGTCCTTTATATGGATATCAAAGGCCAGGGAGCCATTCCATTGACTCGTACTGATGAGAATTTTACTCCACGGGAAATGGAACAAAAAGCTGCTGAATTGGCCTATTTCTTGCGTGTACCAATTGAAGTGTTTTAAGAAATGAGCCGACAAATGCATGCTTTCTCAGCAGGAGGGCAAAAACGCAAGAATCCTCTTTTTCTATAACATAACTTAATTGAAATTTCTTCAGAACATCCATTCGAGTCAAAGCAGACATATATGGAACAATTAAAAAAAAATAATAATAAAAAAGAGTGAATAGATTCATAGATTCGATAACTTGTAATAGAACTGATGCGTGAGAGAAATATTAGATTACATAAAGTCGACGAATAAGATTCATTAACAATTCACAGATGAAAAAATGGCAAAAAAGAAAGCATTAACTCCTCTTTTCTATCTTGCATCTATAGTATTTTTGCCTTGGTGGATTTCGCTCTCATTTCAAAAAAGTCTGGAATCATGGATTACAAATTGGTGGAATACTAGGCAATCCGAAACTTTTTTGAATGATATTGAAGAAAATAGTATTCTAGAAAAATTCAAAGAATTAAAGGAACTCCTCCTCTTAGAGGAAATGATCAAGGAATACTCGGAGACACATCTACAAAACCTTCGTATAGGAATTCACAAAGAAACAATCCAATTAATCAAGATACACAATGAGGGTCGTATTCATACGATTTTGCACTTCTCGACAAATATAATCTGTTTCATTATTCTAAGTGGTTATTCTATTTTGGGTAATAAAGAACTTGTTATTCTTAACTCTTGGGCTCAGGAATTCCTATATAACTTAAGTGACACAATAAAAGCTTTTTCTCTTCTTTTATTAACTGATTTATGTATCGGATTTCATTCTCCCCATGGTTGGGAACTGCTGATTGGCTTTGTCTACAAGGATTTTGGATTTGTTCATAATGATCAAATTATATCTGGCCTTGTTTCCACTTTTCCAGTCATTCTAGATACAATTTTAAAATATTGGATTTTCCGTTATTTAAATCGCGTATCTCCGTCACTTGTAGTGATTTATCATTCAATGAATGACTGAAAAATTATCTACCTAATCTAATTATAATGTTTCTTATTACTTTGCAGTTGTACATAAGCAAAGCATTGAAAAAAACTTTATATTTCTACCCATCCCGGAGATTCATCCTATATTCCTATATATTAATCCAGTCAAATTATTATTATTCCAGTAAATAACAGAATCGTGGATAGGAAACTCCATTAGTGACCTACCCCAATTTATTGTAGAAATTTTCGGGATCAATGGTTGGACCATGCAAACTAGAAATACTTTTTCTTGGATAAAGGAACAGATTACTCGATCTATTTCCATATCGCTCATGATATATATCATAACTCGTACATCCATTTCAAATGCATATCCCATTTTTGCACAGCAGGGTTATGAAAATCCACGAGAAGCCACTGGACGTATTGTATGCGCCAATTGCCATTTAGCTAATAAACCAGTGGATATTGAGGTTCCGCAAGCGGTACTTCCCGATACTGTATTTGAAGCAGTTGTTCGAATTCCCTATGATATGCAACTGAAACAAGTTCTTGCTAATGGTAAAAAGGGGGGTTTGAATGTAGGGGCTGTTCTTATTTTACCAGAGGGTTTTGAATTAGCCCCTCCCGATCGTATTTCCCCCGAGATAAAAGAAAAGATGGGCAATCTGTCTTTTCAGAGTTATCGCCCCAACCAAAAAAATATTCTTGTCATAGGCCCTGTTCCTGGTCAGAAATATAGTGAAATCACCTTTCCTATTCTTTCCCCCGACCCCGCCACTAAGAAAGACATTCACTTCTTAAAATATCCTATATACGTAGGCGGAAACAGAGGAAGGGGCCAAATTTATCCTGATGGGAGCAAGAGTAACAATACAGTTTATAATGCTACAGCATCAGGTATAGTAAGCAAAATCCTACGAAAAGAAAAGGGGGGATACGAAATAACCATAGCGGATGCATCCGATGGACGTCAAGTGGTTGATATTATCCCTCCGGGGCCAGAACTTCTTGTTTCAGAAGGTGAATCTATCAAATTGGATCAACCGTTGACAAGTAATCCTAATGTGGGCGGATTTGGTCAGGGAGATGCAGAAATAGTACTTCAAGATCCATTACGTGTACAAGGTCTTTTGTTCTTCTTCGCATCTGTGATTTTGGCACAAATCTTTTTGGTTCTTAAAAAGAAACAGTTCGAGAAGGTTCAATTGTCCGAAATGAATTTCTAGACTGGCGTATTTATCGACATCAAGTTTGTAAAAAGCATTAGCAATTATCTATGATAAAAAATGAAATTAGAAAAAGAATTTTGTTCTTTTAGACTCTTTTTCTATGAGATGCCGGGAATTCCTTGTACGACATTCCTAGACATAGTATATAGAAAGACTATTTGACTTGACCCCTTCTTTTTTTTTTTTCAAAATTGGGGCTATGTTGCTATTGTCAGATTGAAATGTAAAAAATGCATTTCATTCTAATACATTTCACTTTGGCTAGATCCTATCCAAAAGTAAACGGGAAATAGAACGGATAAATATAAATGAAGGGAGCAAATATTTCTGGGAGGGTTTATTCGTCTTCCTAGTCTTCGACACAAGAAAAGGGGTGTGAAAAATCCTTTTCTTGTGTCGAAATAATAATGATTCTTTATACTGTTCGTCAAACATTCCTAGTGTTAGTTTCTGTTTTTTACAGATGTATCAGAACGTTTTTTGGAGTTATTGCGTATTGTATTAATTATTATATTATAAATTCTATTACAATAATTAATAATTACGTATACTATAAAAAGTGGTGGACAAACAAAAGAGGAGGGGAAAATTTGTTGAGTAAATAGAACTTCGTCAATGAACTTATAAAAAAATATTATAATTATTAAGAACTCAACGGGACCTTCTACCTTAAATCAGACAAACAAAGAAGGGAATCCGTTGAGTTCTTACGCTTTCATGTCTACAACTCAATTCATCAGATTACTACAGGGATGAACCCAATCCGGAATATGAACCATAAAAGAAAACGCCTACTAAACCGATCACAAGAATACCAGCTACAGTACCTATTATCCAAAGAGGAATTCTTCCAGTAGTATCGGCCATTTACCCCACTTCCCTCCACATTTTATCAAGTGGTCATACTAGAGACATAAACAGTCATG